TTTCACTCCTATTTTTTTTTTCTTATTTGCACATCTTTTGTTCATAAAAAAAAAGATGTGCACGAATTCTGGAAATTTCTTATTCAATTCAATGATGCATTCCATTCATTTCATTTACAATTAAATTGTCAAATTTATCTTATTATGATTTATAGTAATTCGAGATTCATTTTATTCTATATTAATTCAATTATCTTATTTTATAAAATAATATAGAGTACTTTATATAATAAAAATGGATTCTATTATAAAATAGAATGAAAATTTTCGAATTTGAAATGAATCAATTCAAAAATATTTGTCTATTATGAATTTCGAAATATAGTAATCAAAAAATAAGAAATCTATAAAATTACGATATCATTTTAATAAAAAAAAATAGAAGATAAAATATATAAGATAAGCGGGTAGCGGGAATCGAACCCGCATCGTTAGCTTGGAAGGCTAGGGGTTATAGTCGACGTTGATTCATCATTTTGAACGTCTCTAATTCAAAACCGAACGTGAAACTTTGATTTCATTCGGCTCCTTTATGGAAGATGGAAAAAAAAGATGTAAACGAAAAAAAAAACAAATTCTACCCATAACATCTATGTCAGCCTTTCTGTCTGAATGCATTCAAAAGGACCTGCTTTATAGATGATCCCTATAGAAGAAAAGAGGATTCTAACAATCTTTTCTAGTTACTTCGTTCCCTATTTCTATTTGAAATAATCCTTAGGAAAAGTCTTTTTTGTTTCCAACGAGCTAAAACAATATAATCTGTCGATGTCTCTAGTAAACCAAAGACATTGTTTAATAGCTATTTTGTTTTGCTTCAATCTCCCTTATATAAATCTAAAATTGAAGATTTAGTTACGATTAGAAATAGACCGTTCTTTCTACCTTTATCCATGGATTCCTTACTCGTTCAATTGGAAGTATGGATCCAATTCAAAAATCAATTATGTTTCGTAATTTCATGATCCCATTTTTTCAATTTATAACGGACTCTTGGATACAAATCACGAGAATTTCTATTTTTCCTCGAATTTTTCATCGATAGGAAAAGGATTTAATCCTTTTAAGAAATAAAGTTTTTGATCGAAATATAAATCAAACGAAAGACCCTTTAACTATGAAAGGGTTAATAGAACGAATCACCCTTTTACCACTAAACTATACCCGCTACAATGCTATTATTGCATATAAATCGACCTTTTGTCGAACACAAAAATAGGTCATAGTAATAAGTAATAAAAAAATAGGATCAGAAAAAAAATCATGAAAATGAGAGCGTTGACATATTTTTATCAGGAAGACTAATGAGATTAGTAAACGAGGACTCATTTAACTAATTAAATGATAAGTTTTTTTTATTCCAGTAAAAAAAAGTAAATAAAAAAAGAAAGAATAATAAGAAATGGCACTTTGATTCTGTATCATAGGAATCGAAAAAATCCTTCTTATGATATGATTGTTGTTTCGATTTTTGTTATTTTATTTCAAAAGAATTTTGAGTTTTCAAATAAAATAAATCATTTTTTCTACAATTCATTGGAACAAAAAAAAAAGCCCGGCTAGGTACTGACCAGGCCAGGCCGTGGAAATAAAAAGGGACTTTTCGGACGAAATAAACAAGGTACTTTTATTGATTTTATTTATTATTTAATATATATATATTTTCATTTTCTTTTTGATTTTCTTAATTTATTCAAAATTTTTTTTATTAACATTTAATAGATTGGTATTTATATATTCAAATATTGGATTGTAGATATCTCTTTTGAGCCCTTACTTTATTTAAAATCTAAATGGAATTGGAATTTCTGATAAAAGTTTTTAGATATATATTATCTATAGATAGCTTTATTTAGCTATCTATATAATAAATAATAAAGATATAATAAAATAATAAAGCTATCTAAAGAAGGGCTTTTTTCAAGCCTTACTTAATGTATCATAGTAATTATTATTTTTCATTTTTCAATTGGGGGAGAGATGGCTGAGTGGATTAAAGCGTCGGATTGCTAATCCGTTGTACGCGTTTTTCGTACCGAGGGTTCGAATCCCTCTCTTTCCGTTTCTGTCGATGACTTGGTATTTTTTTTTTTTATATATAGTTAAAGAAAGATGTGGAATAGATAAAAATTTGCAAATCAAGCAAGGAAAACAAAAATCTGATTTTTTATTCTTCACGTCCAGGATTACGTCCCGGGTCATTAGATAGGAATCCGAAAATGAAGAGAGAAACAAAGAATATCACTACTGTATAAACAAATAGTTTTAGAGTAAGCATTACACAATCTCCAATAGCATTTTTTTTTTTGAAAAAAAAAAAGAGAATAGATTCTCTATTTTTATACTGCATACCCTATTTTTTGACACCAAGAAATGAAGTGATTTCTAGAAAAAAAAAAAAAAATTTAAGAAAATCAGAGTTGAGTTGTTTATTAATGAAAATTTTCTTTTATACCAACAATTATATATTGTGGGGGACTCTAATAGGGTCGTTGAATGGAAAAAAAAGTTATAACAAGAAAATGAGAGTGATCTAGATTTAGCACAGCTATACAAGAATTTCAATATTTAACTTAACGGTTCAGACTGTATGTAAGACTTATCTGATCTTATATTAGAAATTGTTAGAATTTTTTTTTCGAGTAAATCATGAATTTTTCTAGGATAGTATGAAAAATCTCATCGAAAACTTACAGCAGCTTGCCACACAAAAGCTAATAAAAAAAAGAACACAGGTATTACTGGCATAATATCTACTATTGGATTCAAAAAAGCGTAGGCCTCGGGTAATTTGGCTAAGAAAAAGCTACTTGAATAAAGGACAGAATTAAGACAGATACAGATTAAACTTAAAATATTAAGCATAACAAACATTTTGTTCTTGAAGATAATTTTTTTTTTGAGTTGATTGAGTTATTAATATCTTATTATTGATATAAGGGATAAGGTAAAAATGAATAACATAAGGTAGGTCAAAAAACCTTTCTTTTCTTTGATTTGAACTCAGCCAATCAAAAATCCTTCCATTCTCAAATCAAAATAGATATAGAAGAAATCCTACTTTCATACAATATCTTAATTGAATTATATCTAATGATCAATAAATTAAGTTTCATTCGATATCTACACGTATCAAAATCCTAGCAACAATCTAATTGATTCTATCAATATTTGGACTGGAATTGACGAACAACCAATAACAATATTAGTGTTTATTAGTCTTGAATAGAAATGGGGCGTGGCCAAGTGGTAAGGCAACGGGTTTTGGTCCCGCTATTCGGAGGTTCGAATCCTTCCGTCCCAGAGTATGCGTATTATATATATCATAGTATTATGATATTATATATCATAATATTCCATAATATTATATATGATATAATCATATCAAAATTATCATATCAAAAAAAGATTGCCTTTTTTGAACAACCTTCTGTTTAAGAGTCTAATATTAGATAGAATGTGATTCTTCTTTCTTATCATTATTTTGATTATTTTGGATTCGTCTCTAAATCATATTTTTTTCACAAATTGAATCGAGTTTAAATACCACAAGACGTAGATGGAATTGAATCCATTTTTTATCTAGGTAAAAGATGGGAACATAGATAAAAAAAAAAAAAGACTTTTTTAATGAAAAAAAAAGTAGGACGGGCTTTTCATCGTATGTCCATATCTTTCATATTCATATTTGAAATTCGTTATTCATAAAAAAACCTTACGTCTCATATATTTTCCATGATGTCATTTAAATTCAAAATCGAAATGTGAAAGCCTCTCTTATTCTCTATCCCTTAAATGGTGTGTGCAACTTGATTATTTTATTTCTGTGGATTTATGTGGAATTATAAATACGAAGGGCTTGCGTTTTTGGTACTAATTGAATTGAATCAATGGGATTAAGTCTCTTAAGACCGGTTTAGGCTAAAATAATTTAGAGTCAAAAAAAAAATGGGATTTGTTTTTGATCTATCTATTTGTTTTAAATCATTAATGGGTTAATTCGAATAGGTTTTTTTTTATGATAATAAAAGATAATAAAATGTCCCTTCCCTTATTGGAAAACTTTAGTCAAATAATAATATCGAACTTTCAATCAATTATTTTGAATGATTTTCTATGAATCCTTGGTACTTGAAGAAGTGTTAAACTGGCGAATCCATCCTATCAAGAAACTTGAAAATGCGGATTCAAAAAGAACGTATTTCTTATTTATTCGTAATTTTTTCTAAATTGATAGAAATAAAAAAAAAAAGAATAATATATATATTCCATTTCATATTAAATAAATATTGCATTCATACAAAAAATTGTATTCATCCAATATACTAAAAGAAAATCCAATATCTAAAAGAAAATGTGGGTTTAAAAAAAATGGAATCCTTGCTGATACTTTTTAAGAAACTACCCATTCATAACAGTATAGATAACTATGTACCAACTAAACCAATGACTATTCATGATTCCATAATTGAATCAATTACATACCAGTTCCAAGAAACTAGAGGTTATGGTAAAACTTCGTTTAAAACGATGTGGTAGAAAGCAACGTGCGACTTGAAGGACATGATCAACTGTGGATTCTTATCTTACATCCACCATTTTCTTTTATATATAGGAATGAAGATGCTCTTGGCTCGACATCGTTTGTTCTGTTCCACTATAACCCTCATTTCATTTTGGGGAAGTTTGAATGTAAATATTACATGATGGAGCTCGAGTAGAAAGTATTAATTCATTTATCAGGGGCGGAGATCTAGGGTTAGTGTCAATCAATAAGTTGAAACAACTTCGTAAGTATATTTTCGATATAGAAATCGAAAGGATCCAATTCAAGCAAGTTTCAAATTCAAACATCAAATTTGTTGGAATTAGGAAAACTCTTTTGATCAAAAGTGTATCACGCGAGAATCAATCATTCATATGGTTCTTTGATAAAAAGAAATCACAAAAAATGGTATGTTGCTGCCATTTTGAAAGGATTAAAGATCACCGAAGTAATGTCTAAACCCAATGATTCAAAGCAAAGATAAAGGATCCCGGAACAAGGAAATACCTTTTTTAATTGTTTTAATAACTAAACTTGTTAATTGTCTCAATAACTAAACTAGATCAGAATGAACAATAGACTAGATTCTAAAGGAGACAGGCAAAAAGGGGGTTATAGACGGCTCAATAAATGAAATGCTTAAAGGTTTTCCTTTGAGTGAGAGTTACCCAACTTGAGTTATGAGGATACAAATAATAATTTTTTTTTTCATTTCTTTTTCAATTGAATTTGGAAAAGAATAAAAAAAAAATGAAATCATAGTCTAATTGATTTGATAATCTATGGATCTATTTTACATTAATTAGAATTCTATACATATACATAACTTCAAATTTTCTCGAGCCGTACGAGGAGAAAACTTCTTATACGGTTCTGGGGGGGGTATTGTTAATCTACATCTATCCCAATGAGCCGTTTATCGAATCGTTGCAATTGATGTTCGATCCCGAAGAGAGGGAAGAGATCTTCGTAAAGTGGGTTTTTATGATCCGATAAAGAATCAAACCTATTTAAATGTTCCTGCAATTCTATATTTTCTTGAAAAAGGTGCTCAACCTACAGGAACTGTTCATGATATTTCAAAGAGGGCTGCGGTTTTTACGGAATTTGACCTGAATCAATAACCGAAAAATTCAATTAATGAAATAAAAAAAAAAAGAGGGTGTGGATGACTTGTCTATAGCTTTGGATAACCTTTTCTCTATTATTTCCCCCCTCTCTTGTTCTACTACACTTATTTATTAAAGATCAATCAAGTGAATAAATGAAATAATTGGTTTTATACTAGAAATAGAAAATTTGGACATTACCATCAATGGGTTGGTTTTTGTTGGAAATCTATGAACAAATAAAAAAACACAAGGGATTACGCTTGTTTATTCTACTTATATTTATTTATTGATTGAATAAACCCGAGATTTTTTTCTACTTGACTTCTTCCTTACCTTAATTTATTCTTTCGCCTACACTTTTTTTTTTTCTATTTATGTTCATTATCTCTATCGTGCCAATCCAACACAACTCCGTAGTTTTTTCTTTTTTTATTTATTTTCTCTTTTTTTCATTTTCATTATTCTATATTTTATATATATATTTTCCTATTTCTATTTATTTCAATTAATAGAAATATAGAATTTATAGATGAAATATTAATAAATAGATATTTCAATTGACTAATTAAATTGAATAATGAAATAGAAAAAAAAAAGAAAGATATTCAATTGAAATTGTTATTTCTATTTTTTTTTTTTTTATTCTTTTGTGTTCTCCATTGTATTCGTTTTTCACTATTCACATTCATATTGACAACAGTGGATCAAACAAATATAATCCGATTGTGGATAAATAGATCTAGTTATCTCCGCTTCATAGACTTGGTTTTTTTTTTATTTTACTTCATTCAATTCACATGATGGGCTCATTGGATTTTCTGTGATACAAGAAGTTACTTTTGTGTGATATACAAATTTGGATTCAAAAAAAAATAGATAATCTAAGAAGGGATAACATAAGATAAGATACAAGAGACGGTATATCCATTTTTTTTTTTTATTTGATTCCATTTGATATTTTATTTGATTACGTCGTGCAATTCCATTTCGTTTTTGATTCTGATTGTATCTGCACATACTAATTCTTTTTTTTATTCGGGTTGCTAACTCAATGGTAGAGTACTCGGCTTTTAAGTGCGGCTAGCATCTTTTACACATTTGTATGAAGTAACAGATTCGTCCATACTATCGGTAGAGTTTGTAAGACCACGACTGATCCTGAAAGGAATGAATGGAAAAAACAGCATGTCGTATCAATGGGGAATTCGGGAAATATTTTTACCTGATGGGTTCAAAAGCTTGTTTGAATTCTTGATGTGGAACAAAAGAAATTTCAAGTAGGGTCGAATGAATAAATGGATAGAGCTCTAGGGCTCCAATTCTAGAGAAATAAAAAGCAACGAGCTTATGTTCTTAATTTGAATGATTACCCGATCTAATTATACGTTAAAAAGATATTAGTGCTTGATGCGGGAAGGACTTTTCTCATGAGCGGATTATCGATTTTTTTATGAGTCCTAACTATTAGTTATTCTACATTAGGGGTAGAGATGAATGTGTAGAAGAAGCAGTATATTGATAAAGATCTTTTTTTTTTCCAAAATCAAAAGAGCGATTGCGTTGAAAAAATAAAGGATTTCTAACCATCTTGTTATCCTAAAATAAACATAAACCAATTAGAAGGAAAAAGAAAAGAGCGGATAGAGAGTTCGTTGATGAGTCTTACCTGTTTACGAGGTATATATTCTTATTCTTTAATACCTTGTTTTGACTGTATCGCACTATGTATCATTTGATAACCCAATAAATTCATTATACTATCCCTGGTTCAAATCTAATTGAAAATGGAAGAATTTCAAGGATATTTAGAACTTGATAAATCTCGGCAACACAACTTCCTATACCCACTTCTCTTTCGGGAGTATATTTATGCATTTGCTCATGATCATTTTTTAAATGGATCCATTTTGTTGGAAAATGTGGGTTATGACAAGAAATCCAGTTTACTAATTGTAAAACGTTTAATTACTGGAATGTATCAACAGAATCATTTGATTATTTCCACTAATTATTATAACCAAAATCATTTTTTGGGGTACAACAAAAATTTGTATTCTCAAATTCTATCAGAAGGGTTTGCACTCATTGTGGAAATTCCATTTTCCTTACGATTAGTATCTTCCTTAGAAGAAGCAGAAATCACAAAATCTTATAATTTACGATCAATTCATTCAATATTTCCTTTTTTAGAGGATAAATTCCCACATTTGAATTATGTGTCAGATGTATTAATACCATACCCCCTCCATCTGGAAATTTTGGTTCAAATTATTCGCTATTGGGTGAAAGATGCCTCTTCGTTGCATTTATTACGGTTTTTTCTTCACGAGTATTGTAATTGGAATAGTCTTATTACTCCAAATAAATTGATTTCTTTTTTTTCAAAAGAAAATCGAAGATTATTCTTGTTCCTATATAATTCTCATGTATGTGAATACGAATCTATTTTACTTTTTCTCCGTAACCAATCTTCTCATTTACGATTAACATCTTATAGGTTTTTTTTTGAGCGAGTCTATTTTTATGGAAAAATAGAACATCTTGTAAAAGTATTTGCTAATTATTTTCGGGCTATCCTACGGGTCTTCAAGCATCCTTTTATACATTATGTTAGATATCAAGGAAAAGCAATTCTGGTTTCAAAAGATACGCCTCTTCTGATGAATAAGTGGAAATATTACCTTGTCCATTTATGGCAATGTTATTTTTATGTGTGGTCACAACCAGAGAGGATCTATATAAACCAATTATCCAAGCGTTCTCTTGCCTTTTTGGGCTATATTTCAAGTGTGCGACTAAATCCTTCAGTGGTACGGAGTCAAATGCTAGAAAATGCATTTCTAATGGATAATGGTATGAAGAAACTCGATACACTAGTTCCAATTATGAAACTGCTTGTATCATTGGCTAAAGCTAAATTTTGTAACGTATTAGGGCATCCCATTAGTAAGCCGACCTGGGCGGATTCGTCAGATTTTGATATTATCGATCGATTTTTGCGTATATGCAGAAATCTTTCTCATTATTACAGCGGATCCTCAAAAAAAAAGAGTTTGTATCGAGTAAAATATATACTTCGACTTTCTTGTCTTAAAACTTTGGCTCGTAAACACAAAAGTACTGTACGCGCTTTTTTAAAAAGGTTAAATTCAGAATTATTGGAAGAATTCTTTACAGAGGAAGAACGGGTTCTTTCTTTGATCTTCCCAAGAGCTTCTTTTCCTTTGCGGAGGAGGCTAATTTGGTATTTGGATATTATTTGCATCAATGATTTGGCCAATCATGAATGATTGGTTATGAGACTATGTAAATGTAAATTCTCCTTCAATGATGAAGAGA